CTACCAAAACGACCGGGAATGTTTCAAAAAAAGTGGGCATACGCCGTACAAAAAGCTCACGTCCTTCTTTATCTCTAAAGATAGGGTGTCCTAACCACCCAACCGCTATTCCATCTCCGCTATCCATTGAGCCTGCCCTGAATAATCCTCCTTTTGCCGGATTATTGCCGATATAATCATAAAAAGCCAATTTTTCAGGAATTTTAGACCAGGCTTCTGATAAACTTTGATTTTCTGCTAGCCCGGCGCTAACTCTTCGATATATCTCTTGCTGGAAGTAACCCTGATCCCATTGATAACGAGTGGGACCAAATAATTCGATGGGGGTAGTTGCTGAACCATACCACATAGTTCCAGCAACTACAAAAGCTGCAAAAAAGACAGCCGCGATACTACTGGAGAGTACGGTTTCAATATTTCCCATACGTAATCCTTTGTATAGACGTTGTGGCGGTCGAACGCTAAGATGGAATAGACCCGCTAATATGCCCAATGTACCGGCTGCAATATGATGAGAAGCTATTCCTCCCGGAACAAAAGGATCAAAACCCTCCACGCCCCACGCCGGATTTACAGGTTGTACTTTTCCCGTTAGTCCGTAAGGATCAGACACCCATATTCCAGGACCATACAGGCCTGTTACATGAAATGCACCAAAACCGAAGCAAGCCACCCCGGAGAGAAATAAATGAATTCCAAAGATCTTGGGCAAATCCAAAGAAGGTTTTCCTGTACGTTCATCAGAAAATATTTCTAGATCCCAATAGACCCAATGCCAGATAGCTGCAAAAAAGCATAAGCCAGAAAAGAAAATATGTGCCCCAGCTACACCTTCGTAACTCCAAACCCCTGTATTCGTTACAGTCCCTCCTGTGATACTCCAACCCCCCCACGAATTGGTTATTCCTAAACGAGTCATGAAGGGTATAACGAACATACCTTGTCTCCACATTGGATCAAGAACGGGGTCAGAAGGATCAAAAACTGCTAATTCATAGAGAGCCATCGAACCCGCCCAACCAGCAACCAGAGCTGTATGCATTATATGAACGGAAAGCAATCGGCCGGGATCATTCAATACAACGGTATGAACACGATACCAAGGCAAACCCATGGAAAATACCCCTTTATCAAAGAAAAATAAACACTACGTAACTTTATTGCATTGGAATATACTATGACTATGCTGCGGACTTCCCTGTTCAGTGGATTATTTCCTAACAAGGGTTGTTTATTCGATATTCTATTGTGTTCCAAATAATGGAAGAATTCTGTTCGTAAGAACAAAGAGAAGCAGATTTATTCTATACTCGATAAGCACCAATACGCAATGGTGGATTGATACCACTTTCTATGAGTAAATGCGTTTATCATTCGAAGGGCCTGCTCGTAAAAAATTTCCTTTCTTTTTTTTTCTTTCTGAGTTTTGCTAATCTATGGATAAAATAAATATGATAAAGACAATATTCTAAAGACAATAAAACCACATTATTACGTTTCCACATCAAAGTGAAATATAGGATTTAGTTCTTTTTTCTTTCAATTTATGCCTATTGGTGTTCCAAAAGTACCTTTCCGAAGTCCTGGAGAGGAAGATGCATCTTGGGTTGACGTATAGTGCGACTTGTGAGATATATTGGGTCATATGGGATTTCCCCGTTCTCTCCCCCGATCGAGATATCCTCTGTTTCGCCCAAGAAGTCGAAATGGAATCATCCATAAATTGGAGCGTGAAGTGCAATTAGATGGATTGTTTGGAGGAATTCATAGTACTATTATCAATTTGAATAATTTATGGTTGACTTTGATTGGACTAAAAAAATGAAGTATCCAGGCTCCGTTTAGAAAAAACCCAATTGGTAATATATCTAGGATTACTACGCGTATCCTAAATGAGTCCTGTTTATTATTTGGAAAGTCATACCAAAAAGAAATGGTGGTGAGAAGATTTGTCCTATATGTGCAAATCAAAACGGGGTGAATCTTTACCCGGAGTAGAGCATAAACCTAAAAAGATGAAAGAGACCCATTCAGGAACAAGAAAAGACCATCGTGATTTGGATTGAATCTCGATGAAACAATACATCAATGAAAAGTGAATTCGATAAGTTTTTCTATTATATAATAAAGTATATAATAAAGAAGAAAAAAATTCGTCTTTATTGAAAAATCGAAGAAAAAGCCCTTAATCTATACATTGATTCTTTTTTTTTCGCTATTTTTTTTTGAACCGTATGCACCAAAAGATGCATGTACGGTTCCTAAGGGATACAATTTTGCCCTACTCAACCGACTTTATCGAGAAAGATTACTTTTTTTAGGCCAAGAAGTTGATAGCGAGATCTCGAATCAACTTATTGGTCTTATGGTATATCTCAGTATCGAGGATGATACCAAAGATCTGTATTTGTTTATAAACTCTCCTGGCGGATGGGTAATACCCGGAGTCGCTATTTATGATACTATGCAATTTGTGCGACCAGAGGTCCATACAATATGCATGGGATTAGCCGCGTCAATGGGATCTTTTATCCTGGTTGGAGGAGAAATTACCAAACGTCTAGCATTCCCTCACGCTTGGCGCCAATGGGTTTTTTATTTGAGAGAAAAAGTAAAACTATGCCTTCGCCATATGAATATTAAGTAATAATAGCATGGCACTTCGAATTCGATATGAAAAATTTTTGCATTGTTTTTTTCAAAAGATTCGATTATGTATCGAGAGAGTAGTATGAGATAAAAGATATTTCCGATTTTCTCTTATCTATCGGAAGTCCAATTCAGCGTTACAAACTTGGTTGTTTTCACACCGAAAGTCTCTTAACAATTTTTAAGTTATAAAAAAAAGAGTGCAAAAAAAACCAAATTTTTCCCTTTTTGGTTGGATCAAAAAGAAACTTTGGGATTGCTGAATCAAAGAAAAAAAATCCATTTTCAAATAGAAAAGCAACGGAGCCATCATAGTATTTTTGAACTCCTCCAAAAGGAAGGGTGGCAATTTGACCATTTACCCTCCTAGGGCTGATAGATTCTATTTTTATCTGGAAAGTAAGGGTCAATTTTATTGTATAGCCGTATGCAATGCACAAAAGATGATGCCCGTACGGTTGTTCAATTCTATCTTTTTTCCTATTATTCTTGATCTTCCTTTTCTATTCCTTTCATCACATCAGATAGAGAAACCTTCTATCATCAGGGTAATGATCCATCAACCCGCGAGTTCCTTTTATGAAGCGCAGACGGGAGAATTTATCCTGGAAGCGGAAGAACTGCTTAAACTACGCGAAACCCTCACAAGGGTTTATGTACAAAGGACGGGCAAACCTTTATGGGTTGTATCTGAAGACATGGAAAGAGACGTTTTTATGTCAGCAACAGAAGCCCAAGCTTATGGAATTGTTGATCTTGTAGCAGTTGAATGAAAAAAAATGGATTTTGTGAAAATCCGTGATGTGATATTTTATCTCCGAGTTTAACTAGTAAATAAAAAAATTCATAATCATCCGGTTAGGATCAATCTAAACCAGCCCATTATGTATATATTCAACATGCCAACCATTAAACAACTTATTAGAAATACAAGACAGCCCATTCGAAATGTCACGAAATCCCCCGCCCTTGGGGGATGCCCTCAGCGTCGAGGAACATGTACTAGGGTGTATGTGCGACTCGTTTAGATCATGAGCTGATACAAAAAAGCAAGAAACCGCTTCCAGTATGAATGATTAGTCCAGTGAATGGGATCGAATGGAAGAAGGAACTCCATTTACTATCTACTTACTATCTAAAAATAAGCCACTCGATCCCTCTATTGTGTATAAAATTTATGGTTTCCACTGGTGCAAATCCAATCACCTGAATTTAAGATGAGAAAAAATTCTCCATTGGTAGCAAATCGTTATCCATTAAGCGGAGGAAATCTTATTGAAATTCAAAAAAAAAAACATAAAAATTAAGTTCTCGCTCGGTCAAGAACGGACTACGAGGGTCAGCTACCCAGCGAAATTTCATAATTCAATACCGTTACTGTATAGGCGGGTCTTATTGTGAAAGACCTGTTACTGGATAATTCATGAGTAGAGCCAAAGAATGTGATGCGAACTATACAAGTTACCAATAACATTGATGAAATATTAAATAAATGAAGTAAAGGCTCCGGTGTATAGAGAAGACCTCACCGTTTAAGAAGTAACCATAGAAACGAGGAAACCCACTATTTCTTTATCTATTTAATTTCTATTTTAAAATACCAAAAAAATAAAAAAATCGTGGTTGGGGAGGTTATAGTAGCCAAAGCCATTGGAATTTGTATTTTATACATTGGAAAAATCCGTTTGGTTATTAATAGACCAGGACGGGTAAAAGAATAACTGAAAGAAACGAAATCAATTAGTTATTTGTCAAAATTTTATTTATTCAATGACCAGAATTAAACGCGGATATATAGCCCGGAGGCGTAGAACAAAAATTCGTTTATTTGCATCAAGTTTTCGGGGGTCTCATTCAAGACTTACTCGAACTATTACTCAACAGAAAATAAGAGCTTTGGTTTCGGCTCATCGGGATAGGGATAAGCAAAAGAGAAATTTTCGTCGTTTGTGGATCACTCGGATAAACGCAGTAATTCGAGAAGGGAGAGTATTCTATAGTTATAGTAAATTAATACATGATCTATACAAGAAGCAGTTGCTTCTTAATCGTAAAATATTGGCCCAAATGGCTATATCAAATAGGAATTGTCTTTATATGATTTCCAGCGAAATAAGAAAAAAAGTAGATTGGAAAGAATACACCGGAATAATTTAAATGGAGTTCCCCGGAGAATGAACTCCGGGAAGGTGGGGTCAAAATGACTATAAGAAAATATGCTAAAGTAGTCAAAATGAATGAACACGTTCAATAAAAAAATCTTTTTTTCTGGTTCATTTTTTTTCTTACGACAGCATAATAAAATCTGGATTCTCCAATTTGTCAAACAAAACACCAATCCGCGTTTGAGT